GTTGAGACCACAGGCAAAAAAAGGATTTCCAGAAATTGACAAAGTAAAATTTCCATTTATTCATCAGAAGAAACGTTCCTTTTAAAGCAAGAATGGATTTTCCTTGATACCTAACATAATGCATGAAAGGATCTTTGAACAACCATAAATTTGCTTGAAAAGCCCTGGGAAAGTGCTCTCTTTTTCCATAGAAATAAATTCGTTCAATAAGGGCTCCAGAAGATGTTGATCGTAAGTGAGAAGATTGGTTACGGAGAAAGAGGAAGCCGGATTCATATTCACATACATGAAAAGTATATAGGAAGAAGAATAATCTCTGATTTCTTTTTGATTTTGAAAAAGAAGAACTGGCTTTCTTTGAATTTGAAGTAATAAGACTATCCCAATTATGACATTGATGGAGAAAGAATCTTAATAAATGCAAAGAGGAAGCATCTTTTATCCAATAGCGAAGAGCCTGAACTAATATTTCCAGATGGGCTGGGTAAGGTATTAGTATATCTAATACATAATTTAAATGTGAAAAGTTGTCCTCTAAAAAAGAAAATATTGAATGAATTGATCGTAAATTTTCGGATTGAACTACCCCTTTCCTTTCTAGGGAAGATATTAATCGCAGAGACAATGGAATTTCCATAATGATTGAAGAAACCTCTGACATTATTTGCGAATAAAAAAGATGGGTCTGCCCCAAAAAAGGAGTCTGTTTAGAGTCATTAACAGAAAGAATCAAATGATTCTGTTCATACATTCGAATGATTAAACGTTTCACAAGAAGTAAGCTGGATTTATTGTCATAACCTGCATTTTCCAACAAAATGGATCTATTTAAACCATGATCATGAGCAAGTACATAAATATACTCCTGAAAGATAAGTGGATATAAGAAGTAGTGTTGTTGAGATCTATCTAGCCCTAAATAGCTTTGGAATTTATCCATTTGAAATTCTATTTAAATGAAAGGTAGAGGATTTTGGGGGTTATAAATGATACATAGTGCGATACAGTCAAAACAAGGTATTATAGTACAAACCGAATAGATACCTCGGATCCAGATAAACTTATCAACAGATTCTCTATCATCTCGTTTTCCATTTCATTTTAAGTTTTTATGTTCGTTTTCCTTATAGGATGACAAGATGATTAGAAATCCTTTACTTTTTTCAACCCAATCGCTCTTTTGATTTTGGAAATTTATTTATCAATATACTGTTTCTTATACACATAATCTCCATTATTCCATTATAGAATGGAGAGTGGTAATATTTAGGATTCATTAAAAAATCAAGAATATTTTTTCCTGGGAGAAAGCCTTCCCGTATTGGGCACTAATATTTTTTTAACGTCTAATTAGATCGGGTAATCATTCAAATTCAGAATGAAAGCTCGTTGCTTTTTCTTTCCCTATAATAAAAATGAAATTAATTGAAGCCGTGGGGCCCTATCCATTTATTAATTTGACCCAACTTGAAATTGACTTCGGTTTGCTCCCTTTCAATAATATAAAGAAGGCTTTGTACCGAGCCGTAAAGAATAAAAAAAAAATAAAATATTCTCAGAACTCTTAATTGATACGACATGCTATTTTTTCCATTCATTCCCTTTCAGGATCAGTCGCGGTCTTCCAAACTTTACCGATAGTATGGACGAATCCCTCGCTTCATCTAAATGTGTAAAAGATCCTAGCCGCACTTAAAAGCCGAGTACTCTACCATTGAGTTAGCAACCCAAATATAAAAGGGTATGTAGATACAATCAGAATAAAACAAAATTATTAAATTAAAGCATTACTTTACGAAATAAAAAATATAAAAAAAATTTCTACTCTATTAAATTTTCTACTCTATTTGGAACATAAAAAAGACTAAATCAGAATCAGATGAAAAAATAAAAATTTGCCCGACCAAAAAAAGAAATAAATGTAAAAATGCTAGAACATCCCCTATTTCTATGTTATCCAATCAAAAATCCGGGTATCAAAGCTAATCCAACGAACCCATCATTTGAATCAACAGTAAAAATAAAAAAGAAAACCTATGGGACGGAAATAAATAGATCTGCTTATCACGATGAATTATATTTGTTCGATACAGCGTTGTCAACATAAAGGTAAAGAAAAGAATACGATGAAAAAATACAAAAACTTAAATTGAATTGAATAATAGTAAAAAAAAGGACTTATGTTGGATTGGCACTGCATATATCTATATTTTTATATACTTATACTAAATTTTTAGTTTTTAGATTAAATGGAGAATAAAAAAAAAAGGAATCCATATAGAATAAAGAACTTCTATTCCTTGTTTATTATTATTATTACTTGGTATTAGAGTTCAAATGAAAATCACCCGATTACAGGTAATGCCATAATTTTCTATTTTTTGAGGATCAATCAAATAGGGTTTCCTTAGAAAAATATTCTATAGAAAAGGATTCTATAAAAGCAATGATAAATAAAATAGATACGAATAGACCAAGAAAGGAAATAAAAAAACATAGTATAGAAAAGATATCCAAAATGATATAGAAATCACTATCCTACCCTTTTTTTATTTCCTTAATTTAATTTTGTTTGATTAGGGCAAAGTTACTTAAAAACCTCTGCCTTTTTTAAAATATCCTGAACAGTTCCTGTAGGCTGAGCGCCTTTTTCAAGGAAATAGAGAATAGCGGGAACGTTTAAATAAGTTTGATTCTTGATAGGATCATAAAAACCCACTTTCCGAATATCTCTTCCTTCTCTTCGAGATCGAACATCAATTGCAACGATTCGATAGACGGCTCATCGGGATAGATGTAGATGAAAAAGAACCCCCCCCTAGAACCGTATAGGAAGTTTTCTCCTCGTACGGCTCGAGAAAAAATGATTCAAAGTTTTATCTATGGATAAAATTTGATTAGAATAAATAAAATAGGAAAGGAATCCGTACAATAACTTAATAAATTCTATAATTTCAATTTCACTCATTTTTATTTAGCTTACTTCCTGAAGAAGAAAAAATCATTTGTACTCATAACTCAAGTTCAATAATATCTCAAATATCTCAAAGAAAAATCTTTAATTTAATATTTTTTTTGAGTGGTCTTTAACCCACCCTTTTTGTCTCGTTTAAAATCTATTTTGATTCGTTATTCGGATCTGTGAGACAATTGAAGTGGTGTTTCCTTGTTCTGGGATCCTTTATCTTTGTTTTAAATCATTGGGTTTAGACATTACTTCGGTGCTTCTTAATCCTTTCAAAATGGTAGCAACATACCCCTTTTGTGATTTCTTTCTATCAAAGAATCATACCGACGGTTGATTCGTGTGCGATACACTGCGTATCGAAAAAGTTTTAGCCGTTCCAAGAAATTTTTTGAATTGAAAAATTGCTCGAATCGGATCCTTTCGATTTCTATATCGAAGATATACTTACGAAGTTGTTCCAATTTATGAATTGGCATTAACCCTAGATCGTTGCCCCTGAGAAATTAATCAATTTTCTACTCGAGCTCCATCATGAACTATTTATATTACAACCCAAAAAAAAAAAGAAGGGCTCTAGTAGAATAGAACAAATGACGTCGAGCCAAGAGCACCTTCATTCCTATATAAAATGGTGGATATAAGAAAAAGAATCCACACCGGATCGTGTCCTTCAAGTCGCACGTTGCTTTCTACCGCATCGTTTTAAACGAAGTTTTACCATAACATTCCTCTAATTTGGAACCAGTACGGAATTGATTCAATTATGGAATCATGAATAGTCATTGGTTCAGTCGGTACAGAGACAAAGTAATTTATATTTTTTCTTATCTACATAGATAATAAAGATTTTTCTGAAGAAATATTAGCAAGACCCCAGCTTTTTTGTATGAATGGAACGTTTTTTTTATAAATATCTATTTCACTAACAGAAATATCTAGAAATCTAAACTAAATAGATATAGAAAAAACATAACTAACAGAAATCACAAGAAAAAAGAAATTCTATTTAACTCTGCCTCTTCAAGTGACTCAATAAGATAGACCGGCCCATTTCCAACTTCCCAAAGAGTCAACCCATAAGGAATCATTACAAATCTTGATACTTGAAAAAGTTTCCAAATTCTACATCATTATTTGAGTCAAGTTTTACAGTAAAGACTCCCTTTTATTATCATTAGAAATATAATGAAGAAAAATCTCTGTTTCTTTTCGAATGGAATTGTCAATGATGTAAAACAAATAAGCTAAATCAAACAATAAAATCGAAAATATATATTATATCATTGTTAAATAAAATATTTTAGGGATGCCAATTCTTTTTCACAAAAAGGGAAACACTTTTGTCACTGAAACAGGATAAGAATACATACCTATACGTTATGCGCTTCCTCTTTTATATGTATTTTCATTTCATTTTTTTTTTTTTTTTTTTTTTACCTGATGAGGTTAAGTAATCTTTCTACAACTATGATCTACGGCCCATCTTAGCTTTATCTGGGTCATAAAGGGGTTCAGTTACTTTTGCATATCATTTAACTCGATTTAGTTCAGTTTGTGAAAAACTCAGATATGCTTCCGCAAAGAATCATTCAAAATCAAAAAAGAAGGAGGAATAATATAATATTTAATATTCTATGCAATATTAGACCTTGAAACAGAACCTCCTTGAACAAAAAACAAATATTAGGATACAATGGAAACGCTCTGGGACGGAAGGATTCGAACCTCCGAATAGCGGGACCAAAACCCGTTGCCTTACCGCTTGGCTACGCCCCATTTCTATTTTTATTGGACACTAATACTAATAAAGAATAATATTGGTATTAAGTCTTCGTCAATTCCAGTGCAACTATCTAGAGAAACTCTTTTTTCGTTATCTTTATAGAATCTATTATAGATTCATGCTAGGTTTTTGGCATGTGTATATCTAGAATTCAACTGAATTTATTGATCATTACATATAATTCAATTAAGATATTGTATGAAAGTATGATTTCTTCTATTCTCCTTTGAGAATTGGAGGATTTTTGATTGAGCAGAAAAAAAAGAAGGATTTTTTTGTTTACCTTACTTTCTTCATTTTTCCTTAACTCAATCAAAATGCAATTATTTCGACGAAAAAAAAAGTCTGTTATGCTTAATATTTTTAGTTTGATCTGTCTTAATTCTGCCCTTTATCCGACTAGTCTTTTCTTCGCCAAATTGCCCGAAGCCTATGCTTTTTTGAATCCAATCGTAGATGTCATGCCAGTTATACCCCTGTTCTTTTTTCTTTTAGCCTTTGTTTGGCAAGCTGCTGTAAGTTTTCGATAAGAGCTTTAATACTATCCTAGAAAATTCATGATTTATTCGAGAAAAATTATAACAATTGATAAGATCAAATAAGTCTGACAGTATGAAACTTCGATTCAAACTCTCGGATAGTCGCGATAAATCCGGCTCGCCCTATTTCCTTTCCCCATTTTAATCCTTTTTCGGGGAAATACCTTATGAGCTTAGGGTCCCTTAGAATATCTAATTGTGGGTATGAAAGTGATTGTGGTAATTAAATTAAAGACTCTTATTACAAATTTCAACTTCATTTGATTTGAATTTCTGAACATTCTTTTCTATTTCTATAATTCATTTCTTGGTGTCAAAATAAGATATGTGATATAAAAGTGGAGGATCTATTATCTTTTCTCGTTTTTCTTTTTCAAAAAATGATCTTGGAGGTTGTGTAATGCTTACTCTCAAACTTTTCGTTTACACAGTAGTAATATTCTTTGTTTCTCTCTTCATTTTTGGATTCCTATCCAATGATCCAGGACGTAATCCTGGACGTGAAGAATAAAATAAAAATTTAGTTTTTCTTGGTTGATTTTACAATTTTATTAATTAATAATATTTTATTTATTTTCGCTATTCCACATATTTAATTTAATTAGGAAAAAAAAATAAAAAAGGGTTTGCAAAAATTGAAAGAAAAAAAATAGAAAGTCATCAACGGAAACGGAAAGAGAGGGATTCGAACCCTCGGTACGAATAACTCGTACAACGGATTAGCAATCCGCCGCTTTCGTCCACTCAGCCATCTCTCCCAATTGAAAAAGATAATTACTATGTTACATTACACATCAAGTAAGGATTAAATAAAGTATTTCTTTTACATTCTTTATCATTATTAGAGAATTAGCAATTCCATTTAGATGCTCGAAAGATCCAAATAGAATAGAAAGATAAATAAAGAAGACCTTCTTGCTTTTATTTTGTTCGAAGTGCCTTTTGGGCCTGGCCCGGTCAATACCCAGCCGGGCCTTTTTTTGTTCCAATGAAATCCCGTTTTTTTGTTTATAGGCAACATACTCTAAATACCCAATTTGGTATCTGTGTAAAAAATTCCCTTCTGGGGTTTACATATACTTATCATTTTTGTTATAATAGAATCCAGAAATTGAGAAGGATTTTTGATTTAAAAGAATCAATTAAGTATGTATCCATTTGGATTTTCTTATGTCATTAGGGAAACCAAATTTTAGATTCAAATCCAAGAATAAGTCACGAATTCTCAGTCAACGAATAGTTAATGGTTCCCTTTTGTCATAAATCGGCTTTTTTAAGCGAAAATAGACATTTTATTTTTCAATAGAAAGGTAAGTAGAAGTTTTTCGGCATTGTCGGAAGATACGATACAATCAATCGAGGGGGTAGATCAAATACATTAATTATTAAATGAAATACAATAAGAAACGATAAAATCTAATTTTTATACATAAATTTCGATTTAGAAAAAGGATTAAAAAAGGGATGCAAGATGCAAGTACAATAAACTAAAAATTAAAGTTTAGTAATCCAACCGAAAAAGCAAAATTTTTTCCTATTGTGTATCCTTTTGGCGGCATGGCCGAGTGGTAAGGCGGGGGACTGCAAATCCTTTTTCCCCAGTTCAAATCCGGGTGCCGCCTCATCAACAAATGAATCTAAATCTCTTATTCTGTTCTGGGGATTTTGTAAAAGCTTGGAAATCCTTGAATCTAAAATTCAAAGAAAGATTATATTGGATGGATTTTTTTTTATAGTAAAAAAAAAAAAAAAGTGCAAAAAAATTATTTTTTTTAGACCCGTCGTTAAGAGTATAATATACTTATCTCCCAACTCCTTCAGAGAGACAATTGGGAAAGGGTACGAATTAGATCAAATAGGAAATAAAAGTATGTAATAGATTTTTTTTTACTTTGAAGGGCAAGAAAAAGGAATGGGTCTCTTTTTTTATTACTAGATAGAATAGATGTTCCATTCCATTAGTAACATTCCCTTATAGTGTCATTGTATATTTTACTTGTATTTAGTCTTTCCCGATTAGAAATCATATAGGAATTTTTGAAATGGATTTATTTGACTGGTTCATCAATAGTGTTCGGCCAGAATCCCTTTTTGACTCTGGACCATTCATTCTACTATTATTAGTGAGCAATAATGGAATAATTCTATCATAGAGAAAAGGGATATAATTCACATGGATATAGTAAGTCTCGCTTGGGCTGCTTTAATGGTAGTCTTTACATTTTCCCTTTCACTCGTAGTATGGGGAAGAAGTGGACTTTAGAACCACTCCTAATTTAGTTAACAGTATCAATTGTTTTATAGATCGTTCTGCAACGCATTTTTTATTAAAATTGAAAATTATTTCAATAAAAAAAAAAAAAGATCCTCATTTCAAAATTCCCTTGGATTCTAGTGGAGAAATGTATTCTATAACAGTAAAACGATTTTTCAGATTCATCGGAATAAATAGATGTATCAAAGAAATAGAATCGGGTCCTACGTCAATTCCATATATTTTTGGATTAATAACTACATAGATTGAAGATAGAAGCTAATATAGTATACCAACTTTATTAGAAAGTCAAGTACAATTTTATTTTATACATTACTATAACACTAATAGAGAGTATGATAAGAAAAAAATTTCTTTCTTACCATACTCTCGGATCTCATAGAATACCGCCGATTATAGCCCGTTGATTTCATTTAATAGAATACTTTACTTTTCTTTTTATTTCTTCAAATATGGATAAGAATTCAGAAGTAAAGTTTCATTCAAAGTAATTAATCGTTTTGGCTGACTGTTTTTACGTAAATTATAAGTAGAAAGGCAGTAGGAACTAAAATGAACAGTGCAGTAGCAATAAATGCAAGAATATTTACTTCCATAATCTCATCGTTTTTTTATTTCACAATAACTCGGGATTTAATCCCATAGAGATGATAAATCTTTCACCTGTCAATTCAATGAATGCATTACCTATCGATGATCTTGAATCGGATCAATATCATATCATGAATAACAATATCTGAGCTATTAAATTAATTCGTCGTCGAGAATTGAATAGTATAACATACGAAGATCCTTTATCCATACCGAATCTAATCTTGGATTGCCGGACCGAGCAAAAATTCCTTTTTTATCCTTCTTTTCTGTTCTTTTTTTGTATGTAGTCAAACGAAGTATCATCTAACCACCCATCCGTTTCCATTAAAAACTCAAAAAGAGAGGAATTAGGTTCTAAAATTTAATGATCCAAATTTCTTTGGAAGACAAAGAAGTATGAGAAAGATGAGGCGCGGGATAAAAGATTGAATATTCTATCAACTTCACTATTTTAGTTTTTTTAATTTTAGTTTAGGGTTTATTCTTTCTTTGACAGAATCCTGAAAAAAAAAGAGAGGAAACCTCTTCGGGATTCAATGATGCTCTCTGTCCCCTCTTTCACAGAAAATGGAGAGGCGAGTTGATGTACTTATTGGATCCGTCGGGACTGACGGGGCTCGAACCCGCAACGTCCGCCTTGACAGGGCGGTGCTCTAGCCTATTGAACTACAATCCCAGGGAAATAAGAAGAGATCTAGCAGAAAATTTGAATTCTTTTTTTTATCTTGTATCCGGTAAGGTATTTCTTAAGAACAAGAGAGTTCTACCGTCTGATAGTAGATTGGCAAATTGTTGGGCCGAGCTGGATTTGAACCAGCGTAGACATATTGTCAACGAATTTACAGTCCGCCCCCATTAACCACTCGGGCATCGACCCAACGCCTAAATTTTTTAGACGTTCCATAATAAACTTCCTTTCGTCTACCAGGCAGACTTGAGAAATACGGCTACGGATCATTTGATAGAAAATACCACTCCTATAGTCTTGAGTCTTGGTACACCCCCAGAGGGACTTGAACCCTCGTTTTCTCCGTGAAAGAGAGAGGTCGTAACCACTGGACCATAGGGGCCTACGGCCGCCTTCATAAATCAACTAGAAATAAAAGTTCCCGAGGGCCGGCCAAATCAAAAAGCACTAGAATATGGGTAATAAGACAAATACCATAATGGGTAATAAGACAAATACCATAGGTAATAAGAAAAATACCTTGAGATAATATAAAAATAGAATAGGAAAAACATAATAGGTAATTAAGGCCTAGTAGGGCTACCTTATTAACTTTAACTTAATATAACTCAGGCCAAGATCCGTCTTTAGTAGATCCATAGTATATAAATCAAACGGAAAAACTCCTTAAGTATTCTGGGGGTTAGTTAATGGTAATCAAATCAAACTTTACCATTAAACTATATAACCTTGAAACTTTATTTCATTGGTCTTTCTCATCTTTATCTCTCTCATTCACAAAGGGTTATGCGTTGGATTCATGATCCTTCACTCTGCAGTAGATTCAAGATGGTTTACCAAAATAGGATTTGGTCGGTCAAATTATATTGACCCCTAAGTCATACTGTCAATTGACAACACGACAGGACAGGAGGGTAATAAAAGAACGGAGAAGACATAGATCTAGATATAAAAAAAATAAATTAGATAGATTTAATAATAATAAATATAATAAATATTCATATCATATAGTTTTCTGGTATTCAATATTCAAGTAGATTAGAATATCAATCAAGTAGATTAGAATATCAATCATCAATACCGTTATATTATAAAAAAAAATAAATAGAAAATAAATATATATAAAATAAATAAAAAATATTCTAAAAAAATC